AGAAAAAGAGTATAAAGAAACAAAAGGCTTTTTAGAATTTCATTTTTTATCAGAGATAATCATATAATAATTACTAAAAATAATTTGGTTCTTTTTACAAATTTGATGTCGATAAATCCGCGAGTCTAGAAATTCATTTCGGACAATTGAACCTTCTCGAACTGTTTCTTTTTAAGAACCAAAAAGATTTGTGCCAAAATAACAGATGCGAAGAAGAACAAAAGGCCTTGTACACGTAATGGATCTTGAAGTACTATTTCTGCATCTCCCTGACCAAATCCGCCCACATTAGGATTACTTGTCAACGGTTGATCCAATTTGATAGATTCGCCTTCTGAAATAAGAAGTTCTGGCCCCCGAGGGATAATATCAACCACTTGACGTCCATCCAATGTATCCGCTATGGTTATTTCGTATCCCCCCTTTTCTTTTCGTAGGATTTTGCTTACTATACCTGATGCTGTAGCATTATAAACTGTATTGTTACTCTTGGTCCCGTCAGGATAAATCTGGCCCCTTCCCCTGTTTCCGCCTACGTAAATAGGATATTTTAAGAAGTGAATGTCTTTCTTAGTAGCGGGGTCGGGGGAAAGAATAGGAAAGGTTATTTCACTATATTTCTGACCAGGAACAGGGCCTATGACAAGAATATTTTTTTGATTGGGGCGATAGCTCTGAAAAGACAGATTGCCCATCTTTTCTTTTATCTCGGGGGAAATACGATCGGGAGGGGCTAATTCAAAACCCTCTGGTAAAATAAGAACAGCCCCCACATTCAAAGCCCCTTTTTTACCATTAGCAAGAACTTGTTTCAGTTGCATATCATAAGGAATTCGAACAACGGCTTCAAATACAGTATCGGGAAGTACCGCTTGCGGAACCTCAATATCGACCGGTTTATTAGCTAAATGGCAATTGGCGCATACAATACGTCCAGTCGCTTCTCGTGGATTTTCATAACCCTGCTGTGCAAAAATGGGATATGCGTTTGAAATGGATGTACGAGTTATGATATATATCATGAGCGATACGGAAATAGATCGAGTAATCTGTTCCTTTATCCAAGAAAAAGTATTTCTAGTTTGCATGGTCCAAGCATTGATCCCAAAAATTTCTACAATAAATTGGGGTAGGTCACTAATGGAGTTTCCTATCCACGATTCTGTTATTTACTGGAATAATTTGACTGGATTAATAGAAATTAATTTCTATTTTTATAGGAATATAGTAGGAATCCGCGGGATGGCTAGAAATATAAAGCGATTTTCAACGCTTTGCTTATATACAACTGCAAAGTAAGAAACATTCTAATTGGATTAGGTAGATAATTTTTCAGTCATTCATTGAATGATAAATCACTACAAGTGACGGAGATACGCGATTTAAATAACGGAAAATCCAATATTTGAAAATTGTATCTACAATGACTGGAAAAGTGGAAACAAGGCCAGATATAATTTGATCATTATGAACAAATCCAAAATCCTTGTAGACAAAGCCAATCAGCAGTTCCCAACCATGCGGCGAATGAAATCCGATACACAAATCAGTTAATAAAAGAAGAGAAAAAGCTTTTATTGTGTCACTTAAGTTATATAGGAATTCCTGAGCCCAAGAGTTAAGAATAAGAAGTTCTTTATTACCCAAAATAGAATAACCACTTAGAATAATGAAACAGATTATATTTGTCGAGAAGTGCAAAATCGTATGAATACGACCCTCGTTGTGTATCTTGATTAATTGGATTGTTTCTTTGTGAATTCCTATACCAAGGTTTTGTAGATGTGTCTCCGAGTATTCCTTGATCATTTCCTCTAACAAGAGAAGTTCCTCTAATTCTATAAATTTTTCTAGAATACTCTTTTCTTCAATATCATTCAAAAAAGTTTCGGATTGCCTAGTATTACACCAATTAGTAACCCAAGATTCCAGACTTTTTTGAAATGAGAGAGAAATCCACCAGGGCAAAAATACTATAGATGCAAGATATAAAAGAGGAGTGAATGCTTTCTTTTTTGCCATTTTTCACTGTGAATTGTTAATGAACCCATCTCATCCGTCGACTCTATGTAATCTAATATTTCTCTCACGCATCAGTTCTATTAAAAGTCTCAATTCCAACAAGTAAAAAGGGGGGAATTTCCTTATTTAGAAATGGTTGATTATGAGATATTTCAATTTTTTCTTATTTTTTTTATTGAATTGAGTTGTGTATATTTCGATACATATAAAAGATCCCCAAAAGAGTTTTTTTATACTTGTTCCATATATGTCTGCTTTGACTCGAATGAATGTTCTGAAGAAACCTCGATTAAGTTATGTTATATATGTTATAGAATGATTCTTGCGTTTTTGCCCTTCTGCTGAGAAAGCATTTATTTCTCGGCTCATTTCTTAAAATACTTCAATTGGTACACGCAAGAAATAGGCCAATTCAGCAGCTTTTTGTTCCATTTCCCGTGGAGTAAAATTCTCATCAGTACGAGTCAATGGAATGGCTCCCTGGCCTCTGATATCCATATAAAGGACACGCCGAGCATAAATACCCTCTTTAACTTCTATTCTGATGGACTGAATATCTTTTATAAAAAATTGGAGTAAGACCCGACGATTTTTTCCAGGAAATCCCCAACGAAAGATACACACTATTCCGTCTTTTCTATCAAATCGATCATAACCACTACCTACATTCCACGAAATTGTGCACCACAAATAGGAGCTAATAAAAAGACCCGCGATCCCATAGAAAGACATCACAATTCCTTGTGGAAAAAAAACTATTTGCTGAGACGGAAATAAAGATATCAAATTTCTACCAAGATAACTCGAGGTTCCAACCAACAAGAATCCTAATGAACCTAAAAAAAGGATAACAGCCCAGCAGAAATTACTTGTTTTTCGAGCCCCCGTTATAGGTTCTATCCATATATGTTCTGATCGACAACTCATACTTTATCCAGTTGCTTTTTTTTATTGAGAGAATACCCCAAATGAATTTGACTTTAGTCCGTTTGTTTCCGAAGTAACCCGCATCAACTAGTACTAGTTTGATGTGAACCTTTAGGAGTAATTCATTAAATTGGTTAGATCTAAACTAATAACATACCCTTCGTATGATCTCACTAAAGATAGCCACATGCATATAGATAGACCAACTTTACCGTTCAGCCATCCGCCGATTCGGGTCTATTTGAAAATCGCTAGAATATTGTATTTTCTGGAGACATAAGAGTTTTTCGGCGGAAGCCGCTTATACCAATTTGTCTAAATGGATATCTGTGTTATGATACAAGCGTAAATTTTGAAAAAAAAAAAGTAGATGAGAGTTTGTGCCATCGGCTCTAAACAATCTTGTTTTTTTGAACATGAAGAAATAAAGAAGCCATTGCGATTGCCGGAAATACTAGGCCTACTAAAGGGACCAAAACAGAGGGAAAGTTAAGAGTTGTCATAAAATGGGTACCTCGATTTACTATTTGTACCTGTTATTTTTATTTAGATTTTATATTTATTATTTAGAATATAAAGATATCTTATTATATATAAAGAATAAAGATATCTTATTATAATTTGATAATTCTAAATTAGAATTATTATTACTTTTTACTTTACTTAATATCTATTCTATTAAGTATAGATATAAGTATATATCTAAGTGAGTATATAATGTAGTTTTTCATTTCATCTTTCTACATGAAAGATTTGAAAGAATATGGATGAGATATTATTTTATTCATTTTTTGCTCTTGTCTTCGAATTTCATTTACTAAGCACTTAAAAATAAATTAGATTCTATTTATATTGAAGGGTTTGTTAGAATGCCATCCAGCAGGGATTCTTAGTAAAAATAAGATTATCGTAAGTCGTAAGATATAGAAAGATAAAAAATTCTATATTTTCTATATTTTATAGATAGATTTTAATTTAATTATATATGACGAGAAGAAGATATTTTTTATTTGCCTAATTTCACGAAAATAAGAATTTCATCTTTTATCTTGTTAATAGAGGCTTCTTCATCAATAATCAGAAATATAGAAAAAAGGGGCAGATTTTCTATTTTCTGTGACTTTTGATTCTTTGATACAATTAGATCTTATGTCAACAAAGACAACCCTATTCGTCTAATTTTGATTCAAAGGAAAGAAAGTGTGGAGTTGAAATAACTCACTCAGAACGCTTTTTAAAGGATTACGTGGTACGATTAGATCGAATAAGCCCTTCTGGAATAAATACTCAGACGCTTGTGAACCGTCGGGTACTGTTTTATTCAATGTTTGTTCAATTACTCTTTTACCCGCAAAGGCAATATAGGCATTGGGTTCGGCAATAATGATATCCCCCAACATACCAAAACTAGCTGTCACCCCACCGGTAGTAGGAGATGTAAGGATTGGTACATAGAATAACTTTTTATTTGATTGATAATCATATAAAGCAGAAGATATTTTAGCCATTTGCATCAAGCTCAAACTTCCTTCTTGCATGCGTGCCCCTCCAGAAGCACACACTATAATAAGAGGTAGAAATTCTTTAGTAGCGTATTCAATCAAACGGGTAATTTTCTCCCCCACTACGGATCCCATACTACCCCCCATAAACTGAAAATCCATAACCGCAATTGATACGGTAATACCGTTTAGTTGGCCTATGCCTGTTTGAACAGCCTCGGTTAATCCTGTTTTTCTTTGATAAGAATCGATACGCTTTTTATAAGGCTCCTCCTCCGAATGAAATTGAATGGGATCCAGAGAGACCATGTCTTCATCCATAGGCTCCCAAGTACCCGGATCGATCAAAAGTTCAATTCTATCTGAACTACTCATTTTCAAATGATATCCACATTGTTCACAAAGATTCATTTTTGATTGAAAACTTTTCTTATAATTTAATCCATAACAACTTTCGCATTGAATCCACAAATGCCTGTATTTTTGAGTTACATCCAGATCCGTAGAACTTTTTCGTATAGTTTTCCTTCTGGCATTCTCGTTTTTACT